ACCGGCCCATAGTATGAACTAATAACTAGAGAAGTAATAACCAACCCATCGCTTCGCATTATCTGAATCCAAAAAACCAGTCAAGATATGATATATTGGTCATATCATTGTAGCAACTGAAATATGTTTTTGCATAAAAAAACCAATCTGATTATGAGTTGTGAAGCGAAATCTAAAAAGGATGTGGATAATTGGAAAGGTGAGAGAAAGAGAGAAAAAAATATCAATGATATATAATTCCAATATAAAATAGAATATGTAAGGTCTATAAGTCATCTCATAAAAGACAATGTAATAAAGCATCAATATTCTCATTCATCCATAAGTAGATGAATCCGTTCATAGAACAAAAAAATAAAGAGCCTCGAGCCAATAAAGACTGAGAAGATTGACTCAAGAACAAATTTAATGAGAGGCTCCATTGTAGAATTCAGACCTAAGCATTAATCGAGAAGCGATGGGAACGACGGAACCTGTGAATGCAGAAGATTCTATTGAAAACGAATCCTAATGATTCATCGGGTGGGATGGCGGAACGAACCGGAGAACAATTTCATTTATTCTGATGAACTAGATACTAGATATTAAAAGAGTAAATATTCGCCCGCGAAAGCTTTATTTTATTTGATTGCTACATTTTTGGTGATCAAATACGATAAAAAAAAAAAGATTCGTTATAACATAACGTTATAAAAAACGACATTATCCATAAATTTACGTTTAGTTATATATCCAAACAAAATCGATAATTTTGGAATATATTAGATGAAATATCAAAGAATCCGGTGTATTATTCATTAAATACATGTATATCTTAATTAAATATTTTTCAATCCTTTCATTTGCGAGGAGCTGGATGAGAAGAAACTCTCATGTCCAGTTCTGTAGTAGAGATGGAATTGCGAAACAACCATCAACTATAACCCCAAAAGAACCAGATTCCGTAAACAACATAGAGGAAGAATGAAGGGAATATCTTATCGAGGTAATCATATTTGTTTCGGTAGATATGCTCTTCAGGCACTTGAACCCGCTTGGATCACATCTAGACAAATAGAAGCAGGGCGACGAGCAATGACACGAAATGCACGCCGTGGAGGAAAAATATGGGTACGTATATTTCCAGACAAACCCGTTACAGTAAGACCTGCGGAAACACGTATGGGGTCGGGTAAAGGATCTCCCGAATATTGGGTAGCTGTCGTTAAACCAGGTAGAATACTTTATGAAATGGGTGGAGTAGCAGAAAATATAGCCAGAAAGGCTATTTCAATAGCGGCGTCCAAAATGCCTATACGAACTCAATTCATTATTTCGTGATAGAAATGTATAACCACAGGAAAGAGGTCTTGGAATAAAAAAGCAATTGCAGGTTTCTTTTTTTTTTTCTTTTGACAAAGAATATTTCTTTTTTTTCTTCGCCCCTTTTTGTTTTGCATTGAAAGAACAGATTAAAAAATGATATGATTCAACCCCAGACCTATTTAAATGTAGCGGACAACAGCGGGGCCCGAGAATTGATGTGTATTCGAATCATAGGAGCTAGTAATCGCCGATATGCTCATATTGGTGATGTTATTGTTGCTGTGATCAAAGAAGCAGTACCAAATATGCCTCTAAAAAGATCAGAAGTGATCAGAGCTGTAATTGTACGTACTTGTAAAGAACTCAAACGTGACAATGGTATGATAATACGATATGATGACAATGCTGCAGTTGTCATTGATCAAGAAGGAAATCCAAAAGGAACTCGAGTTTTTGGTGCGATCGCCCGGGAATTGAGACAGTTAAATTTTACTAAAATAGTTTCATTAGCCCCTGAAGTATTATAAGATAAGAAAGACCATGATATAGAGTTATAGTAGAGTATTTGAATGAAATAGGTTAATTAGTAGATTGTGTCTCACGTATATACCTTTACTAATTCATAACAAAAAAAGATCATGTTTATTATATCCAAATTTTGAGGCACCAATAATTTTAGTTCATTATGGGTAGGGACACTATTGCTGACATAATAACCTCTATACGAAATGCTGACATGCATAGAAAAGGAACGGTTCGAATAGCATCTACTAACATCACTGAAAACATTGTTAAAATACTTTTACGAGAAGGTTTTATAGAAAACGTGAGAAAACATCGGGAAAACAACAAAGATTTTTTGGTTTTAACCCTACAACATAGAAGGAATAGGAAAGGACCATATAAAACTATTTTAAATTTAAAACGGATCAGTCGACCTGGTTTACGAATCTATTCTAACTATCAAAGAATTCCTAGAATTTTGGGTGGGATGGGGATTGTAATTCTTTCTACTTCTCGGGATATAATGACAGACCGAGAGGCTCGACTAGAAGGAATCGGTGGAGAAATTTTGTGTTATATATGGTAATCCTTCTAATATCCGAATTAGATCCGAAATTTCCTATTTGTGAAAAAAAAAGAGAAAGGACGGGTTATCTAATATCACTCCTCCTCCATTAGTTGATACTTCAAG